TAGGCTTGTCATCCAGGAACTTGTTCGGAAATACCGTAATGAAAGGAACATAGGAGTTTGTCGCTAGGTATTTGACCAAATAGGATCGTCCAGTTCCTATAGAACCTATCACTAAAATACCCCTAGAAGGGGATAGGGCTAAGCGGAGCGAAAAGGGTTTTCCATGAGATGGGAAATGAGAACTATTAGCCCCACACGAGGTTTGTGAATAAGTGATTGTCTGATAATGAGCAAGGAATATCCGTCTTTCTGCTAAACAGGATCTATTGAACTCATAATTCATTAGATACTTTTTATGAATGTCAACTAAGTATCGTAAGTAAATGGATCCCGGTTGTTCAATCATTTGATAACCAGAGTCATTCTTTGATAAACGATCACTATGAGTCAGACTCAATAGAATTTGATCAATCCTTTTTTCCGTCGTTAAGGTGGAGAACTGAACCAAGAATTCTCTTTCTTCATCATCAATCGAATCACTGTTCGCGACCCAGGATTCTATTTTATCATCAATCCAATCACCGTTCACGTTTTTTCTTTTTCTTATCAATGAATAGATCTCTTTACTTGTACGACTTAGATGTCTCGTATTTCTCGAAAAAGTGATTCGATTGATGGGATTTGGTATGATACTGATGAGATCGATGAGATTGATATTCAAATATTTCTTCTTAGAACGTATTGATTTGACCCCATAAGCGGGACCACCACCCAATAGCATGTTGCCGCCAGAAGCAGAATCCCGTATTTCTTCCAGAGAATCTCCTAATTGTTCCAGAGCAACTAGAAAGAGATTCTTTAACCAGAAAGAATTCAGTTCAGATGTAGGATACCTATCCAGAAGTTTTCGCAACTCAATCATGTATGATGGAATCATCAAAGATTTGATCTTTTCTAACTCTGTCTGTAACTCACTAGAGGCTCGGAAAACAAAGAGAAGATGTGTACGAACGAGATATCCAGCAACAAGAAGAAGGAAAAGAATTGAATAGAGGAACTCCCAAGCATTTGGTGATCTCAGATGTGTCCATATCAATGGAATGGGTGACTCATTATTTCGATGAATCATTTCTTCGGACAGAAGAAGATTCTGTAAACACTTACTCGAACTCTCACTTATCAGATTCCGTTGTGGAAGAATCGACCACCACTTTTTCTGAGGAATTGGCCATGATATATCTGATCCATGCATCATATCATGAAAAACGGACACAAAATTTTGACTGCCACTTAGGGAATATTGAAAGGGAATATTCAATATCAAATAAATATTGTTTTTTAAGGTGAAATAAAGATATTTACACCCCGTCCAAGTAAGGAACCATGGCATATAGGTTTGGAACAAATTCCATTTTGAGAGATTTGAAAAAGCACTATCTCGTTGAAGGGTTCTACCTACTTCCCCCTTCTCAACGTTTTTCTTTAGACATAGACTCAGTTCTTTCCTCTTTCCGGACGGCACATATTTCTCAAAACATGGAGTGTGAATCAAACCCATGTTTGAATTGAAACGGAGATAGTGATGCAAGTTTTTCCCTTCTGAATCAGATAGATTCATATCTGAAAGAAGCTGACAATAAGTTCTTTCAAAATTGACTATTTGTTCCTCTATTACAGGTGTTCCCGAAATGTCTGCAATCGAGTAAATAGGAACGGATGGATCAGATCCAATTGAAAAATGGAAAGATTTGTACAAGTTATACGTTTTGTTACCACTTTGTGAAACATTGTTAGGTATGAATATGCCAGATACCTGTGACTCAATTGGTGAAATAGTCTCTCTCTCTCCCAAAACATGTTTTTTTTTACCGAAACACAAAGAAAATTTTTTGTTGCGAATGCACAAGATATTGGGGAATTGTGCATATGTAAAATCATAATTATGGATACGGGTCTTTTCCCCATAAAAATGGAATCCTTTGTTACAATAGAACCAGAAGCAATGGGGATGATTCAAGAATTGAAGTCTGTTTGCTCTATAAAAAGAAGATATCAATGAACTTTTCTGAGGATTCAACCAATTGTTTCGATCGTGGGATATCATTGAGAAATAGGAATCCGTGTTCTCAAAGGATTTCTTGCGATTTTTTCTAGTACGGAATGAGTCAATCATGCACTTTTGTATCTTGTTGAACAAAAAAGGTAATATTGTTCCTGTATTGATTAAAAATTTCGATCTTTGGGAAGTATCATGATCATACAATAAGAAGGGTTTCAATTTATTCAAATAAACGATTTGAACACCTATTGATTCTAACAACTGATTGCCGGGTTGATCATTCAGACCTTTCAATTCATAGATGTGGATTTCGGCCCTATGAATGGAGATATTCCCGAGACTCACAACGAAAAAAGGAAGTGACTTAGATAAAAAGAGAAGCGACTTGGACAAAAGGAGAAGTGACTTGGACAAAAAGAAACGAAGTGACTTGGACAAATCTTGTTTGTCGATAACCTCGGACCAATCAATCGAATATTGATTAATACGTAATCGATCGAACATTACTTGAAAACGGTGTTTCTGCTCAGAAACGAAATGCTCCAAATGTTCCTGGAAATTCTTGCTTCCATTGGAACATTTGTATCTATATACATTAGGATCCAGATTCGTGGATCTCTCGGTTCGAGAAATAAGAGGATCGAACCACTTCTTCTTAATCTTTTTCAAATTGGATAAATGTTGGTTGATCTTATCTATTATTATAGTTAGATGATTCAGAATATCATTTCCTATTGGGTGCTTTTGAATTCCTATGGGATGCTTTTGAATTCCATATGCGAAGTTGCAATCGGGTCGATTCATTAAAAAGAATCGATTCAATACATTTCTTATGTACCCATAGGTACTATATTGGATTTGAATCTGATTTCGGATCAATCTATATTGATGGATCGCCTCCATTATGTTGTTGTGAGCAAATACCGCTATTTTTGGTTTTGGATCTTCCAAATCATTCCCGCAGGAGATCCGGACCGATTTTTTTTTTATCTTTCGATAAAAAGATTCATTCTCTTCATAAAAAATAGAAAGTAGAACCAATAAAAATAAATCATAAAAAATAGAAAGTAGAACCAATAAAAATAAATCATAAAAAATAGAAGATAGAACCAATAAAAATAAATCATAAAAAATGGAAGGTAGAACCAATAAAGATTTCTTTTTCGACTCATCCCCGGAGTTGAATACCTCATTCAATAATTTTCCGTAGGAATCAATAGACAAGCCAAATTCCTTATTATGATAGGCTAAACCCGGCTCGGTTATTGATAGAGTGAATAGATCTGCCATTTCTTGAAATGTCTCTTCTAATTCAAACTCGTGGTGCAACCTGTATCCCCCCTTGTTCCGATCATGGAATAGATGAAATAAATCAAAAAATGCATTTTCGTTCAAGAATGAAATCTTATTGGAACTGTCCATATCCGGTTCATCCTTCGGAACCATATCCCATCCCGGATCTGCTGCAATCGAATGAACTGAGGAGGTATTTTGTAAATACGTAATTATCTTGAATATATCAACTATTTCTTTATTTTCCGATCGCCTCGAAGGGACAAAAGAAACACCTTGTTGTTTCTTCAACAATTTCTGATCTATAGTCGACCTCTCGGTAGGATTCAAACCCAGATGAAGTTCTGACCATCTATCAGAGAAAAAAGAACGAATTGATCTTGTAGGATTCCCAAGAAATTCTTCTATTTCTTCTGGAAGCAGATGATTATTCATCTGCTTCTCACGTTCCGGGAATAGCCGAGCCATTGAGGAATATCCGGAAAGGTATTTTGAGAATCGATCTGATTTTATCTCTGTTCGTTCCGTTTGAAGAAAGGAAGTATCTAAAAGAATTGATCTTTTTTTTAGTTGCTGAATCTCCGTTTGATTGATCAATGTGTGATATTCCGAACCCTCATTACTAATGGAATTGAAAGGATCTATGGATTGATCAGAAAATCCTTTCGATTGGCTAGAATCCGTTACTTGAAAGAAAATGGATCTTATGGAATCATATTGAATATTTGACGATACATTCCGTACCTTGCTAAAAACCCGATTCCTGTTTACCAACCACGCATTGTCTAACCAAATCAAATTCTCTCTCGAGACGTTCCTCAAAAAATCCGATTTGTGCCGATTCTTCCCCCCAATAACGAAGAGATCTTGGCGGAATTGCCACATATGAAATTGAGCGCAATTTTTCAAAAAAATACCCCCCTTGTTTCTCGAGAGGAGATGGGAAACATGTTCAATCTCGTTTGATTGAATAGTCGCCTCAGCTCCTTGTTGTTTGAAGAAACCCCCCTCATCAATTGGTCTTTTTTCACGAAAAGCAGACATGAGATAACAAATCAAATGTTTCACTAAAATTTCGAATAGCTGTCCCGAATTCAAGTTGATTATGTTTCGCTTCTTACTCGGAGAAAGGCGGTCAAATAATTTCCAATCATGGTCCTTGCGGATCGGATCATTCGTATAGGATACAAAAAAAAACTCCAGATATTTGATATCTTTCTCTTTGAATGAGATCTCAATTCCAGCTGCAATTTCATTCGATATCTTACAGCTGGAATTCCTCTTTTTTACGATCGCATTCCTCCATCGCTGCGAACCCCAGTTAGATTCAGACATGATACACTTTTTAGTTATTGGAAGAACCCAAGTACTTTCTTTCGGATCCATGAAACAACTCTCATAGATATTTTTCCCTTTTGGAAGATACAGGAGCGAAACAATCAACCTATTGAGATTGGAAGACCAAAAGGATTCTTTCAATGTATAATTGGGGGGTCCAATGGAACGCAGAGGTTTAGGAAGAAGCCCCATCAAATAGATATTTTTTCTTTCGACCCTATTTCGATTGTATATAAGGACCGCTACTACAAGTACAAGCAGTACTACACCTTTGATCATGCAATGTCGACGAATTGAACCCTGTGAATCACGTGAAATTAGGACACTCCAAATTCGGGAATCAAAAAGTTTCATAAAGCGCTCTTGGTGG